ATAGAATTTGAGAATGGAAAGATTCATCACTATTGGGTCTAAGCCATCTCTGACGATTAATCAACAATTCGAGGCGCCTTTTTTGTGTTTTCTTGCTAAGCCAGCGAGCCCTATATGTACGAAGCGTTGCTTTGGTAATACGAAGTTCTTCGTCTGCAAATAATTCTCGATATGAAAACACAGAGCCAGGGAACTCATCTGTGGATAGCAAAAAGAGCGGATCTGGAGGGTCCCAAATGAATTGGTTTAGTTTAAAAAAGCCGTGTTCGTCGGAAAATCTCGGGATGAAACTATGCAAGAACTCCGAATCATTCTCTTCAAGCTCATCCTCGTTATCAAAAATGATCTGCTTGCCCTGAAATGACCTGTACCCATAGCAATAGGGATATCCCAATTCCAAAAATTCAACGGGCCTATCCAGGCCATCAAGTAGACATAACCAAGGGCGCCATATTCTAGGAGCCGAAACTATGTGCCCCTCTATCTCTTGCGGCGGTTGAAGGATTCCTTCTTCCTTCCCTTCTGCCAACTCCCATTCGTCTTTTTCAGAGAGAAATCTCTGAATAGCTAAGAGCTTCCTCGGCTCGGGCCGAAAAGGGAATGGCACTCGATCATTATCAAACTGACTGCAATCTTTTTCTGTCCGTGAAGATCCCATCAGAGGGCCTTCTAATGCTAATACTTCTAAAAGGATTCTTAATAGCCGATGAAATAGAGCAGAATCCCTCCAACTCTCAAAGAGTTTGATCCTGTCTTGTCCGGGTAGATAGCAAAGATCTCGAGCGACCGATCCGGCAGAACAACTCAAAAGATAAAGAAGTATCGTTAATAGCTTGAGGCTCGTTCCAAGTTCGAAGTACCATTTGTACAAAGAAGAATCCCCTTCCGCACCGCCCCTATATGATCTCTTCTTCATATAGATAGATAGAGGATCTATGAGGTAATTACTTAGGCAATCACTTAGAAGTACTTTTTGTACTACAGCCCTTCCTATCTGATATAAAAGGATCGAAGAATCCGGAATCCATCCTGTCCGGGTTTGGAACTCCCAAGTTTCTCTATGAAGAGCACACCTAATTGTATTAGTGTCTATAATTGATTTCTTCTGTGAAATACCAATCAATAGGGCGTCATTGATAAGTGGTCTAAGATCTCGTGCACTGGAAGCCAGGGTTATGGACCCGAATGCGTTCTTTTCCAAGTGAGGGTGAAATCCCCTAGTATATAAAAGAGTGAAAACGTGCTTTTCTTTTTGTGGAATAAAAAACCTTCGTACCTTAATGCACCGATTTAATCTATTCGGAGATATTAGACTGGGGTCCACTTTTTGGGGAATATGAGTCGATGCAATAACAAGAATATCTCTAGTGGAACATCTTTCAGAGTACTTGTTCACGAATAGACCGGCGGCTAAGGAAGTCGACTCCGTCAAATTCAGATCATGAATGTTTGGAATCCATATTATGCAAGGAGAGATTATTTTTGCCAATTCGAGGTCCTCTTCGAATTGCTCGGATCGGTATTTTTCTTCGACCTTGATAGGATTTTTTCTTTCTTCATCTGATTCCCTAATTAGCAGTTCCTCCTCCTTATCAAAATCGATATCGGCCCTATCATCAATATTAATATCACTATCAATATCGTCACTAGCATCAATAGTATCAATAATATAGTCCCTACCATCACCTACTAGATTCTCATAGTACGTACCATGCTCCCAGAAATCGTCAAAAAGAGCCCAAGAGTCCTCCGGCTCAATCCAACGAAATTTATGATTGTTATTCAGGAGCTCGCTCACAGCTAACCTAATGAAAGGAAGATGGGAGTTTGTCGCTAGGTGTTTGACCAAATAGGATCGTCCAGTTCCTCTAGAACCTATCACTAAAACCCCCCTAGAGGGGGATAATAAGCGGAGCGAAAAGTGTTTTCCATGAGATGGGAAATGAAAAGTATTAGTCCCACACGAAGTTTGGGAATAAGTGATTGTCTGATAATGAGCAAGGAAGACCCGTTTTTCTGCTAAACAGGATGTATTGAACTCATAATTCCATAGAGACTTTTTATGAATGTCAACTAAGTATCGTAAGTAAATTGCTCCCGGTTGTTCAATCATTTGATAACCAGAGTCATTCTTTGATAAATGAGTTGATAAATGATCACTATGAGTCAAACTCCATAGAATTGGATCAATGCTTTTTTTTGTCGTTAACATGAACATTCTGTCGTAGAGAATATGAAAGAATTCTTCCTCAACAAACAAATCACTGTTCACGAGCCAGGAATCGATTTCCCTATCCTCGTTCACGTTTTTTATCTTCACGTTTTCTCTTTTTCTTATCAATGAATAGAGCTCTTTACTTGTATGACTTAGATGTCTCATTTTTCTCGAAAGAGTGATTCGATGGGGTATGAAATCGATGAGATTGATATTCCAATATTTCTTCTTAGAACGTATTGATTTGACTGATTCAAATTCAAAAGGATTCGGTTCAGATCTAGG